CAACTATAACTCCAGCTCTATTGATTGGATTGAACAAGATACGACTTATTTGAAATAAATTGAATGAACAAATTAATAAAAATAAATATTTCTCCTTCAGGTATTCTACGGTAACTTCCCATGTCAATTGTTAATTCTTGGTCTATATTGGGAACTCTTGGTCATTGAGATTCGCGGATTTTTCAGATTAATATTTAGGGATAGATCATACCTTTCTTTTTATCTCCTCAAACAAATTGAAATGATTGAAGTTTCTCTATTTGGAATCGTCTTAGGTCTAATTCCTATTACTTTAGCGGGATTATTTGTAACTGCGTATTTACAATACAGACGCGGTGATCAGTTGGACCTTTGATTGAATAGCCTTTTTTCTCGATTGACCTTCTCTTTGCAGGAGGTCAATCGAGAAAAAAGGCTATTCAACCGTGTTTTGTTAAGTTTTTTTTTATTATGATTCAAAAAAAAATAAATGGAATCACGCTCTGTAGGATTTGAACCTACGACATCGGGTTTTGGAGACCCGCGTTCTACCGAACTGAACTAAGAGCGTTTTCTTATGACAAAAACTACAATTGTAAAGAAAAGTCTTTTTTTTACCCCAGTCTTGCATACCAATCCATGTAAAAAATGAAAGATAATGAATGCCTTATTTTATTTCATTTTTATTTAATTGATCTCACTCAATTAATCTTTCCTTTCGTTACTGCCCCCTAGGAGAACTAATAGGTAGGGATGACAGGATTTGAACCCGTGACATTTTGTACCCAAAACAAACGCGCTACCAAGCTGCGCTACATCCCTTTTAAAATTATTGTACAATGTCATTGTACAAAATCCATGTCTTGTTTTCCATATCGTTCTTTTTTTCTGTATCCATATAGAATTTTCTTGTCATTTCTTCTTTTTGGTTTCATATAAAAAATAATCAAAAATTATATACATCTGATAAAAAAAGAATGCATATTTATTAGAATGCTTAAGAAAAAAGAAAGGGGTACCCCTTTCTTTTTGAGGGACAGGGAGAGGAAAACCTCATCTACTGTTCATTGTAGATATTTATTTTTGTTAGGAATTCCGTACAAAAAAGACAAATGATCTTGAACTACAGCATCTGACCATATATGTATTACAATAAAGAAGGAGGATTTTCAATGCGGGATATAAAAACATATCTCTCCACAGCACCCGTGCTAACTACTCTATGGTTTGGGTCTTTAGCGGGTCTATTGATAGAAATTAATCGTTTATTCCCCGATGCTTTGTCATTCCCCTTTTTTTAATTATAGTTTAAGATCCTATTTTATTTTGGAGAACAGAAATGGAAAAGAGGTTCCTGTATAGGGTAAAAAATTCCACGAAATCGTAGCATAGAAAAAAGGATACTTAAATGAAATACTGGAAAGAATAATTGATAATTAGAAAAAATTGTATTACTCACATAAAATTATTATATTCTATTAATTTCTATTAGTATTAATTGGAATTAACTAGTTAGTAACTTTTATTTCTATTTATATATATATATTTTTTATTTTTTGTTCTTTTCGTCTTCTTAGATTTAGATTCGGGTCGAAAATAGAAGAATTAAGTCGATCAAAAATTTAAAGGAGGTTCATGGCTAAGGGTAAAGATGTTCGAGTTAGAGTTATTTTGGAGTGTACCAATTGTGCCCAAAATGGTGTTAATAAGAAATTTCCGGGCATTTCTAGATATATTACTCAAAAGAATCGACACAATACACCCAGTCGATTAGACTTGAGAAAGTTTTGTCGTTATTGTCGCAAGCATACGATTCATGGGGAAATAAAGAAATAGATCGAATGGAACATATGTATTTTATTATTTTTCAAAGGAACAGGAAAAAGAAAAACTTAACATATATAAATATATAATATACAAATAAAAAAAGAAAACTTATTTCGGTCAGATCTGAAATGAATAAAGAAATAGAAATTTAGAGATAAGAAATATATCATGGATAAATCCAAGCAACCTTTTCGCAAATCCAAGCGATCTTTTCGTAGGCGTTTTCCCCCAATTGAATCGGGGGATCAAATTGATTATAGAAACATGAGTTTAATTAGTCGATTTATTAGTGAACAAGGAAAAATATTATCTAGACGGGTGAATAGATTGACCTTGAAACAACAACGATTAATTACTATTGCTATAAAACAAGCTCGTATTTTATCTTTATTACCTTTTCTTAATAATGAAAAACAGTTTGAGAGAGCTGAGTCGACCCCTAGAACGGCTGGTCCCAGAACCCGAAATAAATAGATATACTCTCTTCCTATTGATTCAAAACTCCAAGCGGAACTCAAGCTCAGATTGATGTTTTGCTCGAAAAACCTCGAATCCAGATTTGATTGTTGTGTTATAAGAAACAACAAATAGGGAAAGAAGAAATCTTTTTTTTTTTTGAAAGATGTTCGTTCATTCCCACTACTTATCTTAATTTCTTTTTCATTTCTTAAATTCATTTTTATTTTATCTTCCCGGAGTCCATTCTCCGGGGAATTCTATTCTGTTTTCGCTATTTATATATATATATGATATATGACTTTTTAATCTCTTTTATTTGCTAATCTTATTGAAAATCGTGTAAAGACAATTCTTATTTGATATAGCTATTTGCGCAAGTATTTTACGATTAAGAAGCAATTGCTTCTTATACAGATTGTGTATAAATTTACTATAACTATCGAATACCATATTCTCACGAGCTGCTGCATTTATTCGAGTAATCCACAAACGACGAAAGTCCCTCTTTTGTCTGCCCCTATCCCGATGAGAGGAAACCAAAGCTCTCATTTTCTGTTGAGTAGCAGTTCGGGTAAGTCTTGAATGGGCCCCTATAAAGGTTGATGCAAATAAACGAATTTTTGTTCGACGTCTCCGAGCTATATATCCTCGTCTAACTCTGGTCATTGAATCAAATTAAACTTTAATGAATAACTAATTGATTTCTTTTCTTTCAGTCATCCTCTTATCCCCCCTCTAGTTAATTAATACCAAAACGGATTATTCCGATATATAAAATATAAATTCCAATGGCTTTTGCTACTATGACCTTCCCAACCACGATTTTTTATCCGGGTATTTTACCCGGAAAGAATAAATTCTAGCGATAAAAAAAAATAGTGGGTTCCATCGTTTCTATGGTTACTTCGTAAACGGTGAGGTCCTCTCTATACACCGGAGCCTTTTCTTTCATTTAACCAAATATTATTGTGAACTTGTATAGTTCACACTCCTTAGTTTAGCTCTACCAATCAGTAATAGTTCTTTTCACAAAAGGGTTATCCATACAGTGACGGCATTTAATTATGAAAGTTGGCTAGGTAGCTGACCTTGTTAGTCCGTTCTTTCAAGAATAGGAACATAACCTTTTTGCTTCTTTTCTTATAGTACTCTTTCCTCCGCTTAATAGATAACTATTTGCTACCAATGGGGAATTACTTCTCATCTCAAACTGAGGTGATTGGATTTGCACCAATGGAAACCATAAATTTCATACACAAAAATATAGGTAGATGATGAATCTTTAGCTTTATAGATAGTAAAGTTTTTCCATCCTATCTATCTTTATTCCTTGGTACTGGTGATTGGTACTTGAAAAATTGCTGTATTTATTTTGTTTGAACTCATGATCTAAACGAGTCGCACATACACCCGAGTACATGTTCCCCGTCGTTGAGGGCACCCCCTAAGTGCGGGGGATTTCGTGATATTTCGTATTGGCTGTCTTGTGTTTCTAATAAGTTGTTTAATTGTCGGCATATCATACATATATATAATAAAATAGGTTGGTTTAGATCGATCTTAACCTGATTTATTGATGATTATGAATTATTTACATTCAATATAAAATCACGGAAAAATAGAATTTTGGAGGGAATCATATATTTAGGCGAAATCCCCAATAGTTTCATTTTCGACCGCTACAAGATCAACAATGCCATGAGCTTGGGCTTCTGTTGCTGACATAAAAACATCTCTCTCCATGTCTTCGGATATAACCCATAAAGGGTTACCTGTTCTTTGTACATAAACCTTTGTGAGGGTTTCGCGAAGTCTGAGTAGTTCTTCCGCTTCCAAGATAAATTCCCCTGCTTGTGCCTCATAAAAAGAACTAGCAGGTTGGTGAATCATAACCCTGATAATATTGATCTAACATCATGCATGAATGGTTCTTCTATCTTGAAGAATTGGATTAAAGTAAGGACTAAAAAAAACAAGAAAAAAAAAAAAAATAGAATTGAACGACGGACCGTACAGGCACCTTTTGTGCATTGCATACGGCTCTGCAATGGAATTTCCTTTTCCCCCTTCTATTTTTTCGAAGAAAAAAAAAGAATCCATCCGATCTAGATTGTTGAATGATCCATTTACCACCCTTCCTTTCATTCATATTGTAATGTAAAAAAAAATACTATGATGGTTCTGTTGCTTTCTATATTTATCTCGTCTGTGATTTAGCAATCCCAAAGTTTCTTTTTTTTTTTTTTTTTACTCTTTTTTTCGTAAGAGAAATATCAGAAAAAGGCTTCTGGTGTGGAAGAAAACGGTTTGTGACGCTGAAATGCACTCCCGACATAGAAGATCAAGTCGGAAATAACCTTTTTTCATACTACTATCTCGATAGAAAATATCGTGTTAGAAAAAACAATAATAGTTTGTTCATATCGAACTCGAAGTGCCATGCTATTATTACCTATTATTCATATTCAATATGGCGAAGGCATAGTCTTCTTCTTCTTTTTTTTTTTATAAAAACTCATTGGCGCCAAGCATGGGGGAATGCTAGACGTTTGGTAATTTCCCCTCCGACCAGAATGAAGGATCCCATTGAAGCGGCTAATCCCATGCATATTGTATGTACATCGGGTGAAACAAATTGCATAGTATCATAAATAGCGATTCCTGGTATTACCCATCCACCAGGGGAATTTATAAACAAATAAAGATCCTTAGTATCATCTTCTATACTGAGATATACCATGAGACCAACAAGTTGATTTGAGATCTCGCTATCAACTTCTTGGCCTAAAAAAAGTAATCTTTCTCGATAAAGTCGGTTGATTAGGACAAAATTATATCCCTTTTGAACCGTACGTGCATCTTTGGATGCATACGGTTCAAAAAAATTGCGAAAATAAAGAATCAATGTGTCGATTCCAATTCTATCTCTCTTTTTTTTTAAGAGATTCCTGCTTTTCTAATGAAGGGGTTTTTTCTTCCATTAAAAAAAGAAAGAGTTTTTACCCCTTCCCTAAAAAAAAAAAGAATTTACTGAACTTATTTAATTAACCTCTCATTGATGTATTGTTTCGTCGAGATTTAAATCACGATGTCATTTTCTTGTTCCTGAATGGGCCCTTTGAATTCTTTTAGGTTCATGTTCTACTCCGGGGAAAGATCTATCCGAATTCTAGTTGTACATATAGGACAAATGATCTCAGTACCGCTTCTTTTTGCTACGAGTTTTTTTTTGCAATTCGTTTCATGTCTCCAAAAAACTATTCAATGTATTTATTATAATGGTCGACATGGCAATTTAAGAGTGCTTCTCTAATTAAATAAATAAAATAGAGGAATCTTCTATGCATAGCTACAAGCGGTAATTCTACATATATTACTATTACCCATTTGGTATTTTATGAGCAGAGCCTGGATACTCCATTTTTTTAGTCCAAGTTAACCATAAATTCTGCTAATTAAGAATATTGCTCCTCAATCTAAATTAATCTAATTTAACTTCACGCTACGCATGATTGATTCTTCAATCAATACAATATTTCTTGGGCGAAACAGAGGATATCTCGATCGGGGGAGAAAATGGGGAAATTCCATATGACCCAATATGTCTGACAAGTCGCACTATACGTCAACCCAAACTGCATCTTCCTCTCCAGGACTCCGAAAAGGTACTTTTGGAACACCAATGGGCATTAAATTAAAGAAAAAATTTAAGTACTTTACTTCACTTTAATATGGAAACGTAAGAATGAGTTTATTGTCTTCTTCGAAGGTTTTTAGAGAAAGATAGAATTAAGAAATAAAAATCTTAATGAAGAGATAGATCGTTCGAATAAAAAAAAGGATCCATACATCCATTCCCCCAAAATAGGACTAATGCTCCCATTGCGTATTGGTACTTATCGGGTATAGAATAGATCTGCTTCTCTTTGTTCTTACGAACAGAATTCAGCCGTTATTTTCAACGGAATACAATAAAAAGTAACCTTTTCTCATACAGAATTCGCCGAAAAGATTGGGTAAATAGTATAAGTCTATTGCAATGCGATAAAGTTACATAGTGTCTATTTTTCTTTGAGAAAGGGGTATTTCCATGGGTTTGCCTTGGTATCGTGTTCATACTGTCGTATTGAATGATCCCGGCAGATTGCTTTCTGTCCATATAATGCATACGGCTCTAGTTTCCGGTTGGGCCGGTTCGATGGCTCTATATGAATTGGCGGTTTTTGATCCCTCTGACCCTGTTCTTGATCCAATGTGGAGACAAGGTATGTTCGTTATACCCTTCATGACTCGTTTAGGAATAACCAATTCATGGGGTGGTTGGAGTATTTCAGGCGGAACTGTAACGAATTCGGGTATTTGGAGCTATGAAGGCGTGGCCGGAGCACATATTGTGTTTTCTGGCTTGTGTTTTTTAGCGGCCATCTGGCATTGGGTGTATTGGGACTTAGAAATATTCTGTGATGAGCGTACAGGAAAACCTTCTTTGGATTTGCCCAAAATCTTTGGAATTCATTTATTTCTCTCAGGAGTGGCTTGCTTTGGCTTTGGCGCATTTCATGTAACAGGCTTATATGGTCCTGGAATATGGGTGTCTGATCCTTATGGACTAACTGGAAAAGTACAATCTGTAAGTCCAGCGTGGGGCGCGGAAGGTTTTGATCCTTTTGTTCCCGGCGGAATCGCCTCTCATCATATTGCAGCAGGTACACTGGGCATATTGGCAGGCCTATTCCATCTTAGTGTCCGTCCGCCTCAACGTCTCTACAAAGGATTACGTATGGGCAATATTGAAACTGTACTTTCTAGTAGTATCGCTGCTGTTTTTTTTGCAGCTTTTGTTGTTGCTGGAACTATGTGGTATGGTTCAGCAACAACTCCAATCGAGTTATTTGGTCCCACTCGTTATCAGTGGGATCAGGGATACTTCCAGCAAGAGATATATCGAAGAGTTGGTGCCGGACTAGCTGAAAATCTAAGTTTATCGGAAGCTTGGTCTAAAATTCCTGAAAAATTAGCTTTTTATGATTACATTGGTAATAATCCGGCAAAAGGGGGATTATTCAGAGCGGGCTCAATGGATAGCGGGGATGGAATAGCTGTTGGATGGTTAGGACATCCCGTCTTTAGAGATAAAGAAGGGCGCGAGCTTTTTGTACGTCGTATGCCTACTTTTTTTGAAACATTCCCGGTAGTTTTAGTAGATGGAGATGGAATTGTTCGGGCGGATGTTCCTTTTCGAAGGGCAGAATCAAAGTATAGTGTCGAACAAGTAGGTGTAACTGTTGAGTTCTATGGTGGCGAACTCAATGGAGTCAATTATAGCGATCCTGCTACTGTGAAAAAATATGCTAGGCGCGCACAATTAGGCGAAATTTTTGAATTAGACCGGGCTACTTTAAAATCTGATGGTGTTTTTCGTAGTAGTCCAAGGGGTTGGTTCACTTTTGGGCATGCTTCCTTTGCTTTGCTTTTCTTTTTTGGACATATTTGGCATGGCGCTAGAACCTTGTTTAGAGATGTTTTTGCTGGTATTGATCCAGATTTGGATGCTCAAGTGGAATTTGGAGCATTCCAAAAACTTGGAGATCCAACTACAAAGAGACAAGTAGTTTGATACAAGACTGCTCTGGTATCTTTATCCTCTATCTCTATTTTTTCTCGGGGTACCCGAGAAAAAAATAGAGACTTGAATCAACTTTTTTTCGTTGATTCTTTCCCCTCTTTTTTTATGGTATGGTAAATGATCCCACTCAATCAAACGAATAGATGTGAAAGCTATAATTGTAAACCACGATCGAATCTATGGAAGCATTGGTTTATACATTCCTTTTAGTCTCGACTTTAGGGATAATTTTTTTCGCTATCTTTTTTCGAGAACCACCTAAGGTTCCGACTAAAAAATAATGAAATAATTTTTCATTATAGAAACTGAAGTAATGGGCCCTCATATCAAGAGGCTCATTACTTCAACAAGTCTAGTCTCCGTGTTCCTCGAATGGATCTCTTAGTTGTTGAGAGGGTTGCCCAAAAGCGGTATATAAGGCGTACCCCGTAAAGCTTACAAGTAAACCGGATATGAAGATGGCGACTAAGGTTGCTGTTTCCATTTTTAGAAAATTTCAAGATCACAATGGATCTACGATAAGATCGTTTATTTATTTACAATTACAACGGAATAGTATACAAAGTCAACCGATCTCAACTAATGATTAAATAGGATTTATGGCTACACAAACCGTTGAGGGTAGTTCTAGATCTAGGCCAAGACAAACTACTGTAGGGAGTTTATTGAAACCATTGAATTCAGAATATGGTAAAGTCGCTCCGGGCTGGGGGACTACACCACTTATGGGAGTTGCAATGGCTCTATTTGCAATATTCTTATCCATTATTTTGGAAATTTATAATTCTTCCGTTTTACTGGATGGAATTTCAATGAGTTAGGTTCATAAGAACTATGAACCTCTAGTTTTTTAATCAAAAAAAAAATTATTTAAAACTTGGATTTATAGACCTTTTTGGTAGTTCGACTGTGGTATTTCTTTTTTCGGTATTTCCGGAATATGAGCGTGTGACTTGTTATAATTGATCCTATTGATAATACAGAGAACGGCCCTGTCATCTCTATTAAGATGATTCCACCCCGTCGGATATTTATTCTAATATCTGGAACACGGAATATTATAGATAAAAGTAAGAAAAAAAATATTCTAACTATGATTCATACCTATTATTTAGACCTCGCAACCGGACTAAAAAAAATTTCAGATGGGTATTTCCTAAATTAAATAATTTTTCTTTCTTTAGACTTATGAAATTAATTTTATCTGAAGAACAACTTCTTTCTCTAGATTTTGTTGAGTCATTACATCCACTCATTGAAATTGAATAATTGATGCTCAAATGGTTTTTACTCAAAGAACCCTTTTATTTAGCTTGGGATTAAATCATCGTGGTTCTTGTATGAATCTGAGGTTTTAATTGATTTATAGGGTCTTAACAAGGGAATTCCTATCAACAGTAAAAGTAAAACAAAAGTCGACCCGCATTACGCACAAAAAACAACAAATTAAATAACAAAAACAAACAAAAATAGGAAAGAGAAGATTCAAGAGGCCTGGAACGATCAATATAAAGAAAAAGAAAGGTGTACGAGCTAACTTGATATTTTTAGCATTAGCATCACAAAGAAGAGATTTCGGATTTTTTTTACTTCCTATCTTTGGCACAAATTGCATCGAGCAGCTAAGATGAACTTTCTATTGCATATACGTCAAAATCGGTATTTGTGTGTTTCTGTTTGAGCCGTACGAGATTAAATTCTCATATACGGTTCTCGGGGGGGGGTCCTCTCGGATTCCCTATCTCAATAAAGTATATGATTGGTTCGAGGAACGTCTCGAGATTCAAGCGATTGCAGATGATATAACTAGTAAATATGTTCCTCCTCATGTCAACCTATTTTATTGTCTAGGAGGAATCACGCTTACTTGTTTTTTAGTACAAGTAGCTACGGGTTTTGCTATGACTTTTTACTATCGTCCAACTGTTACGGAGGCCTTTTCCTCTGTTCAATACATAATGACTGAAGCTAACTTTGGTTGGTTAATTCGATCAGTTCATCGATGGTCAGCAAGTATGATGGTTCTAATGATGATTCTGCACGTATTTCGTGTGTATCTTACAGGTGGGTTTAAAAAACCCCGCGAATTAACTTGGGTTACAGGTGTGGTTCTGGCTGTATTGACTGCATCTTTTGGTGTAACTGGTTATTCCTTACCTCGGGACCAAATTGGTTATTGGGCAGTAAAAATTGTGACAGGCGTGCCTGACGCTATTCCTATAATAGGATCTCCTTTGGTAGAGTTATTACGTGGAAGTGCTAGTGTGGGTCAATCTACCTTGACTCGTTTTTATAGTTTACACACTTTTGTATTGCCTCTTCTTACTGCCGTATTTATGTTAATGCACTTCCCAATGATACGTAAGCAAGGTATTTCAGGTCCTTTATAGTTATAGCTTTATTTTATAGAGAAAACAGATCATAGATATTTGTAATTTCTGATATATTCTATGGGGAAGGAACAATAGTATTTCATTGCTACAAATATGTATTATTGAAAAAATAAGACATGTTTTTTGATATTTCTCTTCAACTGCGAAGTAGTTTAGTTCTTATTTGATAAGAATAGTTGAAGTGGATTCTCCGAAGAGAGGATGGATGGATTATGGGAGTGTGTGACTTGGACTATTGATTGGGCCATGCTGATATATTATTTTATCCGCCACGTTGAAATTCACAGCCAAACGTGTCTCCGCATCCAACCACCACGTAAATCCCCCTATGTAGCATAGGATAGGCCGGTTCGCTTGAGGAGAATTTTTTCTATGATCATGTCCGAATTATGTCATGCATGAACAGGCTCCGTAAGATCCTGTAGAATAAGTGATGTGGCACGATCCAATGTTTTATCTATCCCACTTACTTATTTATAGTATGGAAATGCATTCATTTCCTCTGCATCGACCTCGATCTATAATATGATACTATCGGAGTGAAATACGGGATCTAAGGAAGAACAGAGGCTATACTTTATTAGTAACAAGTAAAGACTTTGTATGTAAGAAAATTGAGATGTTGTGGGGAAAAAAACGAATAAAATCAAAAAGACATGAGACAGTCCAAAAAGCCCTTGATTATGATCAAATTTTTAAGCCTACTTGGATATTGAGCATTTATCTGTAAGAACTAAATTATTTGCACTGAATATGAATAGGTGCAACTTCAGAAATGGGACCCAGTAAATCCTTTATCACTTACATAGAGTCATTCTATTTTATATGTGTGGATATCTATAAAATATAGATTTTCTATCAATCTATTTCTGTAATTCTTTTGAATCTTGCTCGAGCCGGATGATGAAAAATTATCATGTCCGGTTCTTTCGGGGGATGGATCCATAAGAATTCACCTATCCCAATAACAAAGAAACCTGACTTAAACGATCCTGTATTAAGAGCTAAATTGGCCAAAGGGATGGGGCATAATTATTATGGAGAACCCGCATGGCCCAATGATCTTTTATATATTTTTCCGGTAGTAATTCTAGGTACTATTGCATGTAATGTCGGCTTAGCAGTCCTAGAACCATCAATGATTGGTGAACCGGCAGATCCATTTGCAACTCCTTTGGAAATATTGCCCGAATGGTACTTTTTTCCTGTATTTCAAATACTCCGTACAGTACCCAATAAATTATTGGGTGTTCTTTTAATGGTTTCAGTACCAACAGGATTATTAACAGTACCCTTTTTGGAGAATGTTAATAAATTCCAAAATCCATTTCGTCGTCCAGTAGCTACTACAGTCTTTTTGATCGGTACCGCAGTAGCTCTTTGGTTAGGTATTGGAGCAACATTACCTATTGATAAATCTCTAACTTTAGGTCTTTTTCAAATTGATTCAACTGTGAAATACCTAGATGTAGGTATCTAGGGAATAGTCACTTCTAAAGTGAATCCTCCCTAGATACATGAATTTTATTATGATCTATTTCGCGAAAATACGAATTGTGTGTCGAAGATAAAAAATGAAGTTTTTTTTTTAATAAAAATAAAATAAAGAATATGAAAAAATTTATTTAAAATGAAAACGTATTCTTAGGTAAATTGATTGCGAAATGTTTCTGTAGAGTGTCCAATATCCGTTTTACATCTTCTGTACGAAAATATTCAATTCTCATAAGATCCTCCTGACTGTTACTCAAAAGGTCCAATAATGTATGTATATTGGACTTTTTGAGACAATTATAGGCCCTAGGAGATAGTTCTAATTGGTCAATAAAAATAAATTTCAATGGAATTCCTTTTTTGTTTTTCCTTAGCTTAGTTAATCCATTTTGAAAGGTAAAAGGAGGTAGAGTAAACCTGTTTTTATTTTCCTCGAAATGAATGTTCCTTTCCTCCGCATGCAAAAAAGGAATAAATAAATTAATCAAATTACGAGAAGCTTCATAAAGTGCTTCCTTAGGAGTTAAACTTCCATTCGTCCATATTTCTAGAAAAAGTATTTCTTGTTTTTCATTTCCATTTCCATAAGAATGAATACTATGATTTGCATTTCGAACAGGCATGGATACAGCATCTATAGGATAACTTCCGTTTTGAGAGTTATTTATGGGATTCATACGGTATCCGCGATCTCTATTGATTTGTAATCCAATACGCAAATCAATTGGTTCCGTCAGGTTAGCTATATGCTGTGTTGCGTCAACTATTTCCACGGAAGGCGGTGAGATGATATCTTGAGCGGTTACGTATCTAGGACCTCTAACGCAAATGGATGTGTCTCTAACTCCATATAGATTACTTCTCAATACAATTTCTTTCAAATTTATTAAAATTTCATGTACCGATTCTTCAATACCTACTATCGTAGAATATTCATGTGGCACTTTCTCAGATTTAGCACGTGTGATACATGTTCCTTCTATTTCTCCAAGTAAAGCCCTTCGCATGGCAATACCTATGGTATCGGCTTGCCCTTTCATGAGCGGGGACAGAATGAAACGACCATAATAAAGACGCGTACTGTCTACTCTTGATTCAACACATTTCCACTGTAGTGTTCGAGTGGATCCTGCTATTTCCTCTCGAACCATACTAATATTATTATTTGATCAGATCATTGAATCGTTTATTTCTCTTGAAATCCATTTAATTCTTTTTTTTACACACGTCTTTTTTTGGGAGGTCTACATCCATTATGTGGCATAGGTGTTACATCACGTACGAAACTTAATAGTATACCACTTCTACGAATAGCCCGTAATGCTGCGTCTCTTCCGAGACCAGGACCTTTTATCATAACTTCTGCTCGTTGCATACCTTGATCTACTACAGTACGAATAGCATCTAAAGCGGCTGCTTGCGCAGCATAGGGTGTTCCCCTTCTTGTGCCTTTGAATCCAGAAGTACCGGCGGAGGCCCAAGAAACCACTCGACCTCGTACATCTGTAACAGTTACAATGGTATTGTTGAAACTGGCTTGAACATGAATAACTCCTTTTGGTATTCTACGTCCAGTCTTACGTAAATGAAGACGCCCATTCCTACGCGAACCAATTCTTTGTATAGGTTTTGCCATATTTTATCATCTCATAAATATGAATCAGAAATATATAAAAAGATATGGAGATATCCATTTTATGTTAAAACAAATCTTTTATTTTTACATAACCCCTCTTTGAGAAACTTTTCTTTGAGAAACTTTAGAAAGATTATCCTTGTCTCTGTTTATGTCTCGGATTGGAACAAATCACTATAATTCGTCCGCGCCTACGGATCAGTCGACATTTTTCACAAATTTTACGAACGGAAGCCCTTATTTTCATATTTCTTACTCCTTACTTTAATTTTTAATCTATTCCTTGGAAGAAAATAAGTTTCTTGTTTTTTGTTTTTGCTTCAATTTGATGAAAGAGATTTTTTCAAAAAGAATCTATCTAATCGTTCGAATCTTTGTTCCGAAGTCTATAAATTATACGTCCCCTGGTTGAATGAATAATATTGCCTTATTTCTATTTTGATTCTATCCCCCGGCAGTGTTTGTATCAAACTGCGTCGGATCTTCCCCGAAATATAACCTAGAATTAGATCTTCATTATATAAAATATAAACGGATTCGGAAAGCATACCATTGGGAAATGATTCATGAAGGTTTAAGTACTGAATCATTTTTTTTTTCATTCCAGGAAACCTTTTTGAAGTATCAACTAATGGAGAAAGAGTTATATAACTCACCTTTCCTCTCTATTTCACAAATAGGAAGTTAGAGATAAAATTAGGATACCGGAGGAGGATCACCATATATAACACAAAATTTCTCCTCCAATTTTTTCTAGTCTAGCTTCTCGATCTGTCATTATGCCTCGAGAAGTGGAAAGAATTACAATTCCCATTCCACCTAAAATCTTAGGAATTTTTTTATAGTTGGAATAAATTCGTAGACCGGGTCGACTGATACGTTTTAAAATCGTTTTATATATTCCTTTCCTAGTTCTTTTATGGCGCAAGGTTGAAACCAAGAAATTTTTATTACTTTCCTGATGTTTCCGAACATTTTCAATAAAACCCTCTCGTAGGAGTATTTTAACAATGTTTTCGGTGATATTTGTGGATACTATTCGAACCGTTCCATTTTTACTCATGTTAGCATTTCTTATAGAAGTTATTATATCAGCAATAGCGTCTCTGCCCATGACGAATTATAATTATTGGTGCTTCCTAATTTTGATATAATCAACATGTTTTTTTATTTGAATACTTCAAAGTATTCATTATTTAATTCAAATTTAATTAAATTTGAAATTTATTATTAAATTAATTATTAATTTTAGTAAAAGTATATGCGTGAGACACAATCTATTAATTGGGTTTATTTCAGATATCCTAATCCTACTAGAACAATATCCTAATTTGATCTATGACTATGAGTCTTTATAATACCTCGGGAGCTAATGAAACTATTTTAGTAAAATTCAACTGTCTTAATTCCCGAGCAATCGCGCCAAAAACTCGAGTTCCTTTTGGATTTCCTTCTTGATCAATGACAACCGCTGCATTGTCATCATATCGTATTATCATACCGTTGTTACGTTTGAGTTCTTTACATGTACGTACAATTACAGCTCTTATTACTTCTGATCTTTCTAGAGGCATATTGGGCACTGCTTCTTTAATTACAGCAACAATAACGTCACCAATATGAGCATATCTATGATTACCAGCTCCTATGATTCGAATACACATTAATTCTCGAGCTCCACTGTTATCTGCTACATTCAAAAGGGTCTGAGGTTGAATCATATCATTTTTATTTTAATTTTTTATTTCAATGCAAAGAATGAGGAAAAAGAAGAAATAGTATTTGTCTAGAAATAAAGAAACTCGTGGTTGTTTTTTCATCCCTTTTTTATATTTAGTTCTACATCCCTATCCTGAAATAACAAATTGAGTTTTTATAGGCATTTTGCACGCAGCTATTGAAATTGCTGCTCTGGCTACAGTTTCTGAGACTCCGCCCATTTCGTAAAGTATTCGACCGGGTTTAACAACGGATACCCAATATTCGGGAGATCCCTTTCCCGACCCCATACGTGTTTCTGCGGGCCTTACTGTAATAGGTTTATCGGGAAAAACACGTACCCATATTTTTCCACCACGACGTGCATATCGTGTCATTGCTCTTCGTCCTGCTTCTATTTGTCTAGCGGTAATCCAAGCGGGTTCAAGTGCCTGAAGAGCATATCTGCCAAAGCAAATATGATTACCCCGGCAAGATATTCCTTTCATTCTTCCTCTATGTTGCTTACGAAATCTGGTTCTTTTGGGGTTATAGTTGATGGTTTTTTCCCACCTCTACTACAGAACCGGACATGAGAGTTTCTTCTCATCCAGCTCCTCACGAATGAAAGGATTCGATAATATTACAGATGCGCATGTATTTAATAACTAATACATTAAACTAAGTAATGGGATTTATTGATATTATATTTCATTTATTAGATAAGAAGCTGTATATACGGTTAGATTTGTCTATTTCTAGATATAGATAATTTTTCTTTTTTATACCGGATCCTTATTTTTTTTTTTACTTTTCTTTTAATAAATTATTTCTTATTTATTGGATTCCAATAAATAAGAAATAAGGGTTTCGCGGGCGAATATTGACTCTTTCCTTTTCCTGCTTTATTCGTAGGATCAATCCACAATCTCTCCGAGTAAAAAAAAATTGTTCTTGGTTCATTCCGCCATCCCGCCTGCTCAACCATTTGGATTCTTTTAAATAGAATCCTATATAGTCACAGGTTTCGTCGTTCCTATAGCTTCTCCATTAATGATTAGGCCTGAACTCTGCAATGGAGCTCTCAACAAAATCTGTTTCCGAGTCAATCTCCTCAGTTTCTATTAACCGGGAGCTCTTTATTATTTATATATCATTTATTATTTATATATCAATCGATACAATATTAAACAATATTAAAACAATATGAAATTAATGCTTTATTACACTGCCTTTTATTTATATGAGGTAATTCATAGACCATACATATTGGAATTATATATCATTGATATTTTTGTTCTCTCTTTCTATCACCTTTCCATTTATCCGCATCCCTTTATTATTTTTTTTTTTCAAATCCACAATCATATTTTTTTGTTATGGAACAATTCCAGTTGTTACAACTATATGATTGATCCAGTCATATAGTGACTGTTTTGGGGATCTTGATAATATGAAGCAATAAGTTAGTTATTAGTTTTTCATTTTTTTTTTTTTTTTTTAGTAGTTGTAGTTATTGAATTTATATTAGGGATCAGTCTTTTTTTGATCCTACTAAAAACTCTAAAGAAAAAACTAACGAGTCACACACTAAGCATAGCAATTATAAAAAAAAAGTTAATTTCTTTTTTATTCAACCTTATAGAATTCGAATTATTTCATTTTTTTTTTTTGATTTAACAGAAAAACAGAAAAAGTTTATAGTTTTTTGTTCTATATATCACTATATTACTGGATAGAATGACAAGATAAATAAAGGTCTATTATTCTTCATCCACAAATATCCAAATTTTGAGGCCTAGTACTCCATGGATAGTTCGAATTGTATAGGAACAATGATCAATTTTAGCGCGAATTGTTTGTAAAGGAACCCTACCTTCTCTGATCCATTCGACACGTGCAATTTCTTTTCCGTCAATACGTCCTGCAATTTGTATTTGAATTCCTTTTGTATCTGTTTGTTCAGTTAATTCAATAGCTCTTTTCATTGCTTTTCGAAATGAAACTCTATTTCTTAATTGAGAAGCCATATATTCTGCAAGAATATTGGGGTCTCCATAAGGTTTTTCTATTCGTGTGATAGCAATGTTGATTCTTCGGTTCACAGAACGAAATTCTTTTTGTACATTCATCTGTAATTCTTCGATTCCTCGTGTTCGGCCCTCTATTAATAAATTTGGGAATCCAATATGGATTATAACCTGGATTAAATCAATTCTTTTTTGAATTTCTATACGAGCAATTCCAATTCCTTCGAAACCTGAGGATATTCTTTTATTTTTTTGTACATAGTTCTTTATACAATTCCGTATTTTCTCATCTTCTTGTAGACCTACAGAAAAATTTTTTGGTTGTGCGAACCAAAAGGAATGATGATTTTGGGTTGTACCAAGTCTGAAACCAAGCGGATTTATTTTTTGTCCCATATTTTTTATTATATTATCTTTCCATCTCTTTTTTTCTAAATATGAATCTAAATCTTAAATTCATCGAAAGATAATTTTGATTTATCTTTTAATACAATTGTTATATGACAAGTCGGCCTTTTTATCGGATAACTACGTCCTCGAGCTCTAGGTCTTAATTTTTTCACAAAAGAACCTCCATTGACTTCGGCTTTACTAATGAATAAATCGGTTTCATTCAAACCCATATTATGACTAGCGTTTGCTGCTGCGGAATAAACCAATTTTAAAATGGGATAAGATGCTCGATAAGGCATAAGTTCCAATATCATAAGCGTTTCCTCATAAGAACGCCCGCGAATCTGATCAATTACTCTTTGCGCTTTGAAAACAGACATACATATATGTTGAGCTAAAACTTTTACTTCTCCACTCGAATTTGAGTTCTTTTTCTTTATCATAAGGTTATCTCCCGCCAATGAATGATAAGTATCTATTTTTTTTCCAAATTAACGACGAGATTTATTATCGTTTCTCGCATGTCTCGCGAAAGTCAGAGTCGGCGCGAATTCTCCCAATTTGTGACCTACCATACGATCTGTTATATAAATAGGTAAATGTTCCTTTCCATTATGAATAGCGATTGTATGGCCAATCATTTTGGGTATAATGGTAGATGCCCGAGACCAAGTTACTATTATTTCTTTCTCCTCCCTCATGTTGAGTTTTTCAATTTTTCTTGATAAATGATTAGCTACAAAAGGGTTTTTTTTTAGTGAACGTGCCATAGCTGATTACTCCTTTTTTTACATTTTAAAGATTGGACATTCTATGTCCAATAGAATATCTCGATCTAAGTATGAAGGTAAGAATAAATACAATAATGATGAATGGAAAAAAGAGAAAATCCTTTAGCTAGATAAGGGGCGGATGTAGCCAAGTGGATCAAGGCAGTGGATTGTGAATCCACCACGCGCGGGTTCAATTCCCGTCGTTCGCCCATCACATTATTTCAAATTCAAAAAATTCTATTTTCAATATTCCTATTTTCGGCGACGAAGAATAAAACTATCACTATATTTTTTCCTTTTCCTACTTCTTCTTCCAAGCGCAGGATAACCCCAAGGAGTTGTGGGTTTTTTTCTACCAATTGGGGCTTTCCCTTCCCCACCTCCATGGGGATGGTCTACAGGGTTCATAACTACTCCTCTTACTACAGGACGCTTACCTATCCAACACTTCGATCCGGCTCTACCCAAACTTTGTTGATTCACCCCAACATTACCCACTTGTCCGACTGTTGCTAAGCAGTTTTTGGATATCAAACGGACCTCCCCGGATGGTAATCTTAATGTGGCTGATTTACCCTCTTTTGCGATCAGTTTCGCTACAGCGCCCGCCGCTCTAGCTAATTGTCCACCCTTTCCAAGCGTGATTTCTATGTTATGTATGGCCGTGCCTAAGGGCATATCGGTTGAAGTAGATTCTTCTTTTAAAAACCCCTTCCCAAACTGTACAAGCTTCTTCCAAAGCATACGGCTTTCTAGATGTATATGATGATATCTAGACAGATGGATCTTTATCTTATATGAATCGTAAGATGAAGTACCACATGAGTGGATATATAGGAATCCAAATCTGCCGAATCACTCATGTATGATCTTCTACATCCTAGGTCTCCCCGTTCCATCATCTGGCTTATGTTCTTCATGTAGCATTCAGACCGAATGACTCTATGAAATTACGTCGCCACATATTACGGGTAACGTAGGAGACATCTCTATTTTTCCCCGCTTTATAATTACCACTGCTTAGCTTTCAATTCGCCTCTGACCATCAAATTAAATGTGAATAACCCGTCCTCCTCTCTTTGAAACAAGGGGCGCTTCCGGTTCTGTGCGTGCTTCAAACAATTTTGTCTTCTCCATATTACCATATCTCTAGAGTCAATAATTTTCTATGAGGAACTACTGAACTCAATCACTTGCTGCCGTTACTCAACAGTTTTCTGTTGAGGTCTATCCCATAGAGGTACTCAAATTGGATCAGTGATTGATTTCTAGGTTTCATCGTAAACCTAATTGGTTACTTCCAATTACGTAAATCAATAGTTCAAAACGCACTCAAAGGTAGGGCATTTCCCATTGATATAGGGACTTCTGTACCAGAAATAATGGTATCTCCAATTATAGCCCCTCTGGGGTGTAAAATATATCTTTTCTCGCCATCCCCATAATGTATGAGACAAATGTATGCATTTCGATTAGGGTCATATTCTATGGTTACGATTCTACCAGATATGTCTTTTTCATTCCGTCGAAAATCGATTTTACGGTATAGACGCTTATGACCTCCCCCTCTATGTCTTGCGGTGATTCCTCTGGCATTACGACCTTTACCACAATGATGCTGTCCACAGATCAAATTATTTCGTGGATTGGATTTCATTTGACTGTCTATGGCTCTATTACGTGTGCTCGGGGTAGAAGTTTTGTATAAATGTATCGCCGTGTTATTAAGTATTTTGCTTTAAGTTCTTTTCTCTATAAGAGGTGGAATAGAATAACCCGGTTGAAGCGTAATGATCATACGTCTGTAATGCATTGTATGTCCCATAATAGGTCCTATTCTTCTACCCTTTCCTGGGAGTCGATGACTATTCATAGCTATTACCTTGACACCAAAGAAGAGTTCGACCCAATGCTTTATTTCTGTCCTAGTTGATCCTGATTCGACATTAGAAGTATATTGATTGTTCCCCAATAACCGAATACTTTTTTCTGTAAATACTGCATATTTGATTCCATCCATAACTCCATTTTCTTCCCTATGAGTTCCAGTATCGATAAGAATTCTAGTTCTTACTGTTCATATGTTATGGTATGAATATACCATACCAATTCGTTATGTATGGATGATGAGATTCCATTGATACAGAGCCAATTCCAATAGACTTATTGAACGTTCCCATTGGCGTGCATCCAGCAGGAATTGAACCTACGAATTTGCCAATTATGAGTTGGGCGCTTTAACCATTCAGCCATGGATGCTTAACAGGGCTCATTGTACATCGTGAATAACCAAATTCCAATTGAAATGAAATCTTTAGGAGGAATCAATGAAAATCTTTAGGAGGAATCAATGAAACGATATCAATTCAAATCCTGGATCTTCGAATTGAGAGAGATATTGAGTGAGATCAAGAATTCTCACTATTTCTTAGATTCATGGATCAAATTCGATTCAGTGGGATCTTTCACTCACATTTTTTTCCACCAAGAACGTTTTATGAAACTCTCTGACCCCCGAATTTGGAGTATCCTACTTTCACGTGATTCACAGGGTTCAACAAGCAATCGATATTTCACGATCAAAGGTGTAGTACTGCTTGTAGTAGTGGTCCTTATATCTCGTATTACCAATCGAAAGATGGTCGAAAGAAAAAATCTCTATTTGATGGAGCTTCTTCCTATACCTATGAATTCCATTGGACCCAGAAATGAGACATTGGAAGAATCTTTTTGGTCTTCCAATATCAATAGATTTATTGTTTCGCTCCTGTATCTTCCAAAAGAGAAAAAGATTTCTGAGAGTTGTTTCATGGATCCGCAAGAGAGTACTTGGGTTCTCCCAATAAATAAAAAGTGTATCATGCCTGAATCGAACCGGGGTTCGCAGTGGTGGAGGAACCGGATCGGAAAAAAGAGGGATTCTAGTTGTAAGATAGCTAATGAAACCGTAGCTGGAATTGAGATCTCATTCAAAGAGAAAGATAGCAAATATCTGGAGTTTCTTTTTTTATCCTATACGGATGATCCGATCCGCAAGGACCATGATTGGGAATTGTTTGATCGTCTTTCTCCGAGGAAGAAGCGAAACATAATCAACTTGAATTCGGGACAGCTATTCGAAATCTTAGGGAAAGACTTGATTTGTTATCTCATGTCTGCTTTTCGTGAAAAAAGACCAATTGAAGGGGAGGGTTTCTTCAAACAACAAGGAGCTGAGGCAACTATTCAATCAAATGATATTGAGCACGTTTCCCATCTCTTCTCGAGAAACAAGTGGGGTATTTCTTTGCAAAATTGTGCTCAATTTCATATGTGGCAATTCCGCCAAGATCTCTTCGTTAGTTGGGGGAAGAAACCGCACGAATCGGATTTTTTGAGGAACGTATCGAGAGAGAATTGGATTTGGTTAGACAATGTGTGGTTGGTAAACAAGGATTGGTTTTTTAGCAGGGTACGGAATGTATTGTCAAATATTCAATATGATTCCACAAGATCTATTTTCGTTCAAGTAACGGATTCTAGCCAATCGAAAGGATCCTCTGATCAATCCAGAGATCATTTCGATTCCATTAGAAATGAGGATTCAGAATATCACACATTGATCGATCAAACAGAGATTCAGCAACTAAAAGAAAGATCGATTCTTTGGGATCCTTCCTTTCTTCAAACGGAACGAACAGAGATAGAATCAGATCGATTCCCGAAATGCCTTTTTGGATCTTCCTCAATGTCCCGGCTATTCACGAAACGTGAGAAGCAGATGATTCATCTGCTTCCGAAAGAAATCGAAGAATTTCTTGGGAATCCTACAAGATCAATTCGTTCTTTTTTCTCTGACAGATGGTCAGAACTTCATCTGGGTTCGAATCCTACTGAGAGGTCCACTAGAGATCAGAAATTTTTGAAGAAAAAACAAGATGTTTCTTTTGTCCCTTCCAGGCGATCGGAAAATAAAGAAATGGTTGATATATTCAAGATAATTACGTATTTACAAAATACCGTCTCAATTCATCCTATTTCATCAGATCCGGGATGTGATATGGTTCCGAAGGATGAACCAGATATGGACAGTTCCAATAAGATTTCATTCTTGAAAAAAAATCCATTTTTGGATTTATTTCATCTATTCCATAACCGGAACAAAGGGGGATACACGTTACACCACGATTTTGAATCAGAAGAGAGATTTCAAGAAATGGCAGATCTATTCACTCTATCAATAACCGAGCCGGATCTGGTGTATCATAGGGGATTTGCCTTTTCTATTGATTCCTACGGGTTGGATCAAAAAAAATTCTTGAATGAGGTATTCAACTCCAGAGATGAATCGAAAAAGAAATCTTTATTGGTTCTACCTCCTCTTTTTTATGAGGAGAATGAATCTTTTTATCGAAGGATCAGAAAAAAATGGGTTCGGATCCACTGCGGGAAAGATTTGGAAGATCCGAAACTAAAAACAGCGGTATTTGCTAGCAACAACATCATGGAAGCAGTCAATCAATATAGATTGATCCGAAATCTGATTCAAATCCAATATAGCATCTATGGGTACATAAGAAATGTATCGAATCGATTCTTTTTAATGAATAGATCCAATCGCAACTTCGAATATGGAATTCAAAGGGATCAAATAGGAAATGATACTCTGAATCATATAACTATAATGAAATATACGATCAACCAACATTTATTGAATTTGAAAGAGACTCAGAAGAAATGGTTTGATCCTCTTATTTCTCGAACCGAGAGATCCATGAATCGGGATCCTGATGCATATAGATACAAATGGTCCAATGGGAGCAAGAATTTACAGGAACATTTGGAACATTTCGTTTCTGAACAGAAGAACCGTTTTCAAGTAGTGTTCGATCGATTACGTATGAGTAAATATTCGATTGATTGGTCCGAGGCTATCGACAAACAAGATTTGTCTAAGTCACTTCGTTTCTTTTTGTCCAAGTCACTTCTCTTTTTGTCCAAGTCACTTCCCTTTTTGTCCAAATCACTTCCCTTTTTCTTTGTGAGTATCGGGAATACCCCCATTCATAGGTCCGAGATCCACATCTATGAATTGAAAAGTCCGAATGATCAACCCTGCAATCAGTTGTTAGAATCAATAGGTGTTCAAATCGTTCATTTGAATAAATTGAAACCCTTCTTATTGGATGATCGTGATACTTCCCAAAGACCGAAATTCTTGATCAATGGAGGAACAATATTACCATTTTTGTTCAAAAAGATACCAAAGTGGATGATTGACTCATTCCATACTAGAAATAATTGCGGAAAATTCTTTGATAACACGGATTCCTATTTCTCAATGATATCCCACGATCGAGACAATTGGCTGAATCCCGTGAAACCATTTCATAGAAGTTCATTGATATCTTCTTTTTATAAAGCAAATCGACTTCGATTCTTGAATGATCCACATCACTTCTGGTTCTATTGTAACAAAAGATTCCCTTTTTCTGTGGAAAAGACCCGTATCCATAATGATGATCTTACATATGGACAATTCCTCAATATCTTGTTTATTCGCAACAAAATATTTTCTTTGTGCGTCGGTAAAAAAAAACATATTTTTTTGGAGAGAGAGACTATTTCACCAATCGAGTCACAGGTATCTGATATATTCATACCTAACGATTTTCTACAAAGTGGTGATGAAACGTATAACTTGTACAAATCTTTCCATTTTCCAATTCGATCCGATCCGGTCGTTCGTAGAGCTATTTACTCGATCGCAGACATTTCTGCAACATTTCTAAGAGAGGAACGAATAGTCAATTTTGAAAGAACTTATTGTCGGCCTCTTTCAGATATGAATCTATCTGATTCAGAAGGGAAGAACTTGCATCAGTATCTTAGTTTCAATTCAAACATGGGTTTGATTCACACTCCATGTTCTGAGAAATATTTACCATCCGGAAAGAGGAAAAAACGGAGTCTTTGTCTAAAGAAATACGTTGAGAAAGGGCAGATGTATGGAACCTTTCAACGAGATAGTGCTTTTTCAAATCTCTCAAAATGGAATCTGTTCCAAACATATATGCCATGGTTCCTTACTTCGACAGGGTGCAAATATCTAAATTTCGCCCTTGTAGATACTTTTTCAGACCCATTGCCAATACTAAGTAGCAGTCAAAAATTTGTATCCATTTTTCATGATATTATGTATGGATCAGATATATCATGGCCAATTCCTCAGAGGATTCTTCCACAATGGACTCTGATAAGTGAGATTTCAAATAAGTGTTTACAGAATCTTCTTCTGTCCGAAGAAATGATTCATCGAAATAATGAGTCACCCGTTCCATTGATATGGGCACATCTGAGATCAAGAAATGCTTGGGAGTTCCTCTATTCAATCCTTTTCCTTCTTCTTGTTGCTGGATATCTCGTTCGTATCCATCTTCTCTTTTTTTCCCGAGCCTCTAGTGAGTTACAGACAGAGTTAGAAAAGATAAAATCTTTGATGATTCCATCATACATGATTGAGTTGCGAAAACTTCTGGATAGGTATCCTACATCTGAACTGAATTCTTTTTGGTTAAAGAATCTCTTTCTAGTTGCTCTGGAACAATTAGGAGATTCTCTGGAAGAGATACGGGGTTCTGCTTTTGGTGGCAACATGCTATTGGGTGGTGGTCCCACTTATGGGGTCAAATCAGTATGTTCTAAGAAGAAATATTTGAATATAAATCTCATCGATCTCATAAGTATCATACCAAATTCCATCAATCGAATCACTTTTTCGAGAAATACATTGAGTCTGACTCATAGTGATCCTTTATCAAAGAATGACTCGGGTTATCAAATGATTGAACAACCGGGATCAATTTACTTACGATACTTAGTTGACATTCAGAAAAAGTATCTAATGAATTATGAGTTCAATAGATTCTGTTTAGCAGAAAGACGGATATTCCTTGCTCATTATCAGACAATCACTTATTCACAAACCTCGTGTGGGGCTAATAGTTTTCATTTCCCATCTCATGGAAAACCCTTTTCGCTCCGCTTAGCCCTATCCCCTTCTAGGGGTATTTTAGTGATAGGTTCTATAGGAACTGGACGATCCTGTTTGGTCAAAAACCTAGCGGCAAACTCCTATGTTCCTTTCATTACGGTATTTCCGAACAAGTTCCTGGATGACAAGCCTAAAGAGTATCTTATTGATGATATCGATATTGATGATAGTGACGATATCCATATTGATGATAGTGACGATATTGATGATGACCTTGATACGGAGCTGCTAACTATGACGAATGTGCTAACTATGTATATGACGCCGAAAATAGACCGATTTGATATCACCCTTCAATTCGAATTAGCAAAAGCAATGTCTCCTTGCATAATATGGATTCCAAACATTCATGATCTGTATGTGAATGAGTCGAATTACTTATCCCTCGGTCTATTAGAGAACTATCTCTCCAGGGATTGTGAAAGATGTTCCACTAGAAATATTCTTGTTATTGCTTCGACTCATATTCCCCAAAAAGTGGATCCCGCTCTAATAGCTCCGAATAAATTAAATACATGCATTAAGATACGAAGGCTTCTTATTCCACAACAACGAAAGCACTTTTTCATTCTTTCATATACTAGGGGATTTCACTTGGAAAAGAAAATGTTCCATACTAACGGATTCGGGTCCATAACCATGGGTTCTAATGCACGAGATCTTGTAGCACTTATCAATGAGGCCCTATCAATTAGTATTACACAGAAGAAATCAATTATAGAAACTAATACAATTAGATCCGCTCTTCATAGACAAACTTGGGATTTGCGATCCCAGGTAAGATCGGTTCAGGATCATGGGGTCCTTTTCTATCAGATAGGAAGGGCTGTTGCACAAAATGTACTTCTAAGTAATTGCCCCATAGATCCTATATCTATCTATATGAAGAAGAAATCGTGTAAGGAAGGAGATTCCTATTTGTACAAATGGTACTTCAAACTTGGAACGAGCATGAAGAAATTAACGATACTTCTTTATCTTTTGAGTTGTTCTGCCGGATTGGTCGCTCAAGATCTTTGGTCTTCACCCGGACCCGGATCCGGTGAAAAAAATAGGATCACTTCTTATGGATTCGTTGAGAATGCTTCTGATCTAGTTCGTGGCCTATTAGAAGTAGAAGGCGCTCTGGCGGGATCCTCACGGACAGAAAAGGATTGCAGTCAGTTTGATAATAATCGAGTGACATTACTTCTTCGGTCCGAACCAAGGAATCCGTTAGATATGATGCAAAATGGATCTTTTTCTATCGTTGATCAGAGATTTTTCTATGAAAAATACGAATCGGAGTTTGAAGAAGGGGAAGGGGCCCTCGACCCGCAACAGATAGAGGAGGATTTATTCAATCACATAGTTTGGGCTCCTAGAATATGGCGCCCTTGTGGCAATCTATTTGATTGTATCGACGGGTCATTTCGGGGCAAGCGGATCATTTATCATAAAAAGGATGAGCTTCAAGAGAATGATTCGGAGTTCTTGCAGAGTGGAACCATGCAGTACCAGACACGAGATAGATCGTCCAAAGAACAAGGCTTTTTTCGAATAAGCCAATTCATTTGGGACCCTGCGGATCCATTCTTTTTCCTATTCAAAGATCAGCCCTTTGTCTCTGTGTTTTCGCGTCGAGAATTCTTTGCAGATGAAGAGATGTCAAAGGGGCTTATTACTTCCCAAACAAATTCTTCTACATCTATATCTAGACACAGGTTCATCAAGAATACGCAAGAAAATCACTTCGAATTGTTGATTCATCGCCAGAGATGGCTTAGACCCAATAGTTCATTATCTAATGGATCTTTCCGTTCTAATACTCCATCCGAGAGTTATCAGTATTTATCAAATCTCTTCCTATCTAACGGAACGCTATTGGATCAAATGGCAAAGACATTGTGGAGAAAGAGATGGCTTTTCCCGGATGAAATGAAATATTTGATTCATGTAACAGGGGAAAGATTTCCCATTCCTTAGCCGTAAAGATATGTGGCTAGAGTCGTGGAAACACTTGTTTATTCCATATTTTGGACCTTAGCTCCATGGAGCAATATGCTACTGCTGAAGCATGGAAGAATTGAAATCTTAGATCAAAACACTATGTATGGATGATATGAACTGCCTAAACAAGAATTCTTGAACGGTGAACAACCAGAGCCTATTACTCACTA